TCTTAGGTCTCATTCCTATTACTTTGGCTGGATTATTCGTAACTGCATATTTACAATACAGACGTGGTGATCAATTGGATCTTTGATTAATTAAGATTTCTTTTTTTTTTGACCTCCTATTTTCTTTAATCTACAGGAGGTCAAATTCAGATTGCTGTTCAATTATTTCAGTGTAATTTTCGACTTAACAAATAACAAGAATGGAATCACGCTCTGTAGGACTTGAACCTACGACATCGGGTTTTGGAGACCCGCGTTCTACCGAGCTGAACTAAGAGCGCCTTATTAGAATATCATAATCTTTTTTTATTATAAAAAGGGTTTTTAAACCAATACATCTTGTATGTATATACTCTCATAAAAAATAGAATCAAATTAAAGAAAAGATTGGTTATGCATATCCAATTTGAATTAATTGAAATTGATCCCACGTTACTGCTCATAAGATAAGTAATAGGTAGGGATGACAGGATTTGAACCCGTGACATTTTGTACCCAAAACAAACGCGCTACCAAGCTGCGCTACATCCCTTTCAATCGATCTACAATGTCATTGTAAAGAATCTCTGTCTTGTTTTCCACATCTTTATTTCTTCCATTGATATACACAAATTATCTTGCCATTTCGTATTTTTTTCTTTTAAGAAAATAAATATATCAAGCGGTCGGTCATTAACTATATAGAATCTAATTAACTATAGTTACTAATTAACTATATATATATAATATATATAACAACCATATACACTTCGGGTTATATTATATATGTATTCCCCATTATGTATTACAAATTCGAATAAAATTCCAATAAGGAACTAAGAAGGAGGATTTTGAATGCGAGATCTAAAAACATACCTCTCCGTGGCACCGGTAATAAGTACTCTATGGTTCGCGGCTTTGGCAGGTTTATTGATAGAGATCAATCGTTTATTTCCGGATGCGTTGATATTCCCTTTTTTCTAGTTATTGAGAGAGAAAGGGGCGAAGAAGATTAGGGATACAATATCTATGACTAATCTCCCTTCTCTTCTTTTTTTTTTTCGGAATAAGTTAGAAAAAGAATAAAAGCAGATTCGTTCTAGTGAAACTAAGAAAGGAACTCGGGTAGAGCGCCTGTAGCAATAATATCATACAATATACTTAAACTAAAAATGTAATACTGTAATGAAATATTGTACAGTGATTTCTATATAAATTCTAAATCGAGTTAGAAATAATTCTATTACTTATTTTTAATAAAATTACTTATTATTATTCTAATTGAACTAGAATTGATTTATTGCAACGAAATCTGTTATAATTTGATTTTGAATTTGCAACTTCTATTTTTTTTGTCCGTTTCGAATCGGAAAATAGAAGAATTGAGTAAATCACAAATCCAAAGGAGGTTCATGGCCAAGGGTAAAGATGCCCGAGTCACCGTTATTTTGGAATGTACCTGTTGTGTTCGAAACCGTGTTAATGTTAATAAGGGCGTTTCCAGATATATTACTCAAAAGAATCGACATAATACGCCCAGTCGATTGGAATTGAGAAAATTCTGTCCCTTTTGTTACAAACATACGATTCACGGGGAAATAAAGAAATAGATTGAACCGCTCACTCGTGTGTCCGCCCCTGCCCTCCAACCCAAGGAAGGTGAAAACGGCATCTTATATATCTATAGAATATAGATATATAAGATATTCTTATTTAATGAAATAGTGAAAGATAAACAAGATAAATCCCATTTCTAATTATCAATTTAAATATTATTAAAAATTAGAAATCTTATTAATTCTAAATAATTTTTTATATGATTGAAATAGAATTGGGGTTTTCGGGATAAGGAATAAACAAACCATGGATAAATCCAAACGACTCTTTCTTAAATCCAAGCGATCTTTTCGTAGGCGTTTGCCCCCGATCCAATCGGGGGATCGAATTGATTATAGAAACATGAGTTTAATTAGTCGATTTATTAGTGAACAAGGAAAAATATTATCTAGACGGGTGAATAGATTGACCTTAAAACAACAACGATTAATTACTATTGCTATAAAACAGGCTCGTATTTTATCTTTGTTACCTTTTCTTAATAATGAGAAACAATTTGAAAGAGGCGAGTCGACCACTAGAACTACAGGTTTTAGAACAAAAAATAAAGAGTCTTAATTCTTCAATTGAATCAAAATAAAAATCCAATCCGATAATTGTCGTAATAAAAAAAAAGAATTGGGAAAGAGTAATTCATCTTTTTTTTTTTCTTTTTTTTTATTGAAGGTGTTTGCTCATTTTGACGACTTTATCATATGATTTTATCATACTAATTTCTACTCTACCTTCCCCGGGTTCATTCTCAAAGGAACTCCATTTAATTCCAATGGATTTCTTTCCAATTTCCTTATTTTATAATCTCGTTGGAAATCATATAAAGACAATTCCTATTTAATATAGCTATTTGTGCAAGTATTTTACGATTAAGAAGCAACTGTCTCTTGTACAGATTGTGTATAAAGTTGCTATAACTATAGTATATATAATTGCTTCGAATTACTGCATTTATCCGAGTGATCCACAAACGACGAAAATCTCTTTTTTGTCTACCTCGATCCCGATGAGCCGAAACTAAAGCTCTTATTTTTTGTTGAGTAATAGTCCGAGTAAGTCTTGAATGGGCCCCCCGAAAGCTTGATGCAAATAAACGAATTTTTGTTCTACGTCTTCGAGCTATATATCCCCGTTTAATTCTGGTCATTGAATAAATGAAACTTTGATGAATAACTAAATAACCAATTGATTTTTTTTTAGTTATTTCCTTCCCTTTTCCTAGTCTATTAATAACAAAACGGATTCTTCCAGTGTATAAAATAAAAATTCCAATGGCTTTTGCTACTATAACCTTCCCGACCACTATTTTTTCTTTTTTTTTTCTAGGCTTTTTACTTCGAAATAAGAAATTCATAATAGGTATAAAAAAAGAAAAAAAAAAGTATTAAATAGAAATGGGTATAGTGGGTTCCATCGTTTCTATGGTTATTTCTTAAACGGTGAGGTCCTCTCTATACACCGGAGCCCTTATTCCTCATTTAATCAATTATTGTTAACTTGTACAGTTCACACTCTTTGGCTCTACCCTTAATTATCCAGTAATAGGTCTTTCACAATGAGACCTACCTATACAGTAACGGTATTTCATTATGAAGATTGGCTGAGTAGCTGACCCTATTAGTCCGTTCTTACAGGTAAGAGCATAATCTTTATGCTTTTTTAATAGGATTTCCCTGCTTAATGGATACCATTTGCTACCAATGGGAATTCTTTCTCATTTGAAATTAAAAATGGAAATGATTGGATTTGCACCAATGGAAACCATAAATTAGGATACCACAATAGAAAGAGAGATCTTTTTTTTTTTTTTTCGATTTTTCTTTTTAGTTTAGATAGGGAGTGTATTTTTTCATTATATCCTATTCACTGGTACTGATCGCTGATACTGGATCAATTGTTTTTTTTTTTTCTTTTTCCCAGTTCCATGATCTGAACGAGTCGCACATACACCCTAGTACATGTTCCTCTCCTCTGAGGACATCCCCGAAGAGCGGGGGATTTTGTGACATTTTTGATAGGCTGTCTTGTGTTTCTAATAAGTTGTTTAATCGTTGGCATGTTGAATTATATACATAATGAGCTGGTTTAGATCAATCCTAACCGGATGATTCTGAATCATTTTTACATTTCTATATTAAAAGATTATTTAATATTATATTAAATAAATCAGGTAAGAAGATAAAATAGAAAATTGCAGATTTGTGTCAAGTCCCTATTCTTTTTTGTTATTTTTTACTCAACCGCTACAAGATCAACAATTCCATAAGTTTGGGCTTCTGTTGCTGACATAAAAACATCTCTTTCCATGTCTTCCGAAACAACCCATAAGGGTTTGCCCGTTCTTTGTACATAAACCCTTGTGATGGTTTCGCGCAGTTTCAGTAGTTCTTCCGCCTCTAGGATAAATTCTCCCGCCTGTGCCTCATAATAAGAACTAGCAGGTTGATGGATCATTACCCTGATGATATAACATCATAAATAGTTCCTCTATCTCGCATAATCAAAGTCGAAGAGATAGAAAAAAATAGAAGATAAAATTGAACAACCGTACGGGCATTTTTTGCGCATTGCATACGGCTCTACAATGGAATTCACTTTTCCTTTTTTTATTTTCCATCGAAAAAAATGGATATTAAAGTATATCAGATTCACATAGGTAAATGATCCCACAACCACCCTTTTTTTTTTGAGTATAAAAAAATACTATGATGGCTCCGTTGCTTTATATATTTATTTCGTCTGTTATTTAGCAATCCCAAAGTTTCTTTTTTTCAAATCAAAATAATATTGATTTTCATATTCTTTCATAACATAAGTTAAGAGCTCAAAACAAAAAAGTTTGTGACGCTGAAATGGATTTCCCAATAGATCAGATCGAATTGGCCTTTATCTCATACTACTCTTTCGATACATAATGTAAGTTTTTTGAAAAATAAAATTCTCATATCGAATTCGAAGTGCCATGCTATTATTACTCAATATTCATATAGCGCGAAGGCATAGTCCTCTTTTTGTCTCTCAAATTAAAAAACTCATTGGCGCCAAGCGTGAGGGAATGCTAGACGTTTGGTAATTGCCCCTCCGACCAGAATAAAAGATCCCATTGAAGCAGCTAATCCCATACATACTGTTTGTATATCTGGTCGCACAAATTGCATAGTATCATAAATAGCTATTCCGGGTATTACCCATCCGCCGGGAGAGTTTATAAATAAATACAGATCTTTGGTATCATTCTCTATACTGAGATATATCATAAGACCAATAAGTTGATTTGAGATCTCACTATCAACCCCTTGGCCTAAAAAAAGTAATCTTTCTCGATAAAGTCGGTTGATTGGGATAAAATAGTATCCCTTAGGAACCGTACATGCACCTTTTGATGCATACGGTTCAACACAAATCGCGAA